AATCTATTTTTGTGATGCGCGCGTTATTGTATTAGAGTATTAGATCCAAGGGTTCTTTCTTGACCTAACTACAAAGAGGGGGCTTTATGCTTTATATATAATATGGAAAGACAAAATGGAAAATCTATAACGGAAAATTTTTTATTTTAGATTTTCGAATCGAATTGGACCGAAAAAAAAATTGATTTTTTCGAGCGACCCGGTCGTGCGATATCTTTACCCTTTTTTTATCTTCTCATTTGAGATATTATGTGAACGACCCTACTGCTGAAACTAATAAGTTGGAAAGTAAATAAAAAAAAGTAAAGAAAAATAAAAAGGTAAAGATATTATGGTATTAGAAGGTCACTTTTTTTTTCGAAAATAAAAAATGAATTCGATACAATAAAAAAGAAAAAAAAATACAAAATAGAAGTGATTCCCCAATTTTGTTCCATATCGATTTCAAAAAGTTGTGTTTTTGAAATTAAGTTACATGACACTTTTTTATTATTATTTTTAATATGAGTTTACTCAAGAGTTGCCCAACGAATCTGTTGATTCTGAATCGTGGGAGGTGCCGATGCCAAAGATGATGAATTTCTTTCTTTTTCTACCCCTGTCACTCTATTTTTGTTAGTACCTACTAGAATAATCGATGAATCAAAAACTTTCAATTGAGCTTAGTCTTTCAATTGGTATAGTATTTTTGCTTATCCTCGTACCTTTAAAAAGCGAAAACTTAGGAAAGTGCTTTCTAAACATATGTATAAAAAGAACAGATTTACTTTAGCTCCTTCATGCCTACTATAACTAGTTATTTCGGGTTTCTACTAGCGGCTTTAACTATAACCTCGGCTCTATTTATTGGTCTGAGTAAGATAGGACTCATTTGAAATTAAATGAATGAATAATTAATAAAAAGAAATCCTTCTGTGGCGTTCCATATACTCTCTAGTTCCTTACCATTTGAATTCCTAATTCTTGGGAATTTAGATTCCCGGGCAATACGGATTAATATTACTATTTCGGGATAGATATTACCTCCCCTTTTCCCTTTTCAAATAAATTAAATTGAAATGATTGAAGTTTTTCTATTTGGAATAGTCTTGGGTCTAATTCCTATTACTTTGGCTGGATTATTCGTAACCGCATATTTACAATACAGACGCGGTGATCAGTTGGACCTTTGATTAATTAACATCTCTTTTTTTAACTGACCTCCTCCTTTCTTTAATTTAATTCGGGGGAGTCCAAGGTCAAAAGTCAAATTCAGATTGCTGTATTTCAGTTCAGTGTAATTTTCGATCTAACAAGACAAGAGCAGAATCACGCTCTGTAGGATTTGAACCTACGACATTGGGTTTTGGAGACCCACGTTCTACCGAACTGAACTAAGAGCGCTTTCTTATCACAACGGAAAAGACTACAAAGAAGGGGCTCTTTTTTATATATATAAAACTCCAATAAATACTTCTTGCATATGTATACTATCAAAAAATGAAAGATTCCGGATGTCCAAATTGAATCGCTCAAAAACGGATCTCTGGTTACTGCTCAGAGGAGCAGTAATAGGTAGGGATGACAGGATTTGAACCCGTGACATTTTGTACCCAAAACAAACGCGCTACCAAGCTGCGCTACATCCCTTTCAATTGGTCTACAGTATCATTGTAGAAAATCTCCGTCTTGTTTTCCACATCCTTATTTTGTTTTCTCCATTTATATGCAAAATGGATCTTGTAACATATAATAATAAATGAATATTCTTCTCGGGAATTCTCAGGCGGAAAGGACTCCTTTTTCTTAAAGCAGAAAAAGGAAAGAAAATCTTATCTACCAAATCATTGCACATGTCAATTTGAATTAGGGATTCCGCACAGAAATACAAGGGGTCTTTAACTACATATACATCTCTTAACATAATGTATTCCAACATGGAATACAAAAAAAAGAAGGAGGATTCTCAATGCGAGATCTAAAAACATATCTTTCCGTGGCACCGGTACTAAGTACTCTCTGGTTCGGGTCTTTAGCAGGTTTATTGATAGAAATCAATCGTTTCTTCCCGGATGCGTTGACATTTCCTTTTTTTTCATTCTAGTTATTGATATGGAAGGGGGTGAAGAAGATTAGAGATAGAATCAAATATTTGTGACTACTCTCTCTTTTCCCTCTTTTCTTTTTTTATTAGATAGCTAGAGAGGAAAGAGAAAGAAAAAAGTAGATTCAACCTCAGAGAAATTGGGGTTCAGGCTCCGTCCAATTAAATTAAAAATTGGATTAATAATAGAGTTAAAAGAAAACAAAACAGAAATGTGGCTAGAATAAGAGTATCATACAATACAAGACAAGATACTTAAATGAAATACTGTACTGCGATTAGAAATATATTTAGAAATTCTTGTATTGCTTATTATTTACTATTTTAATTGCAACAAAATCTTTATCTCATAATTTGATTTTGAGTTGTTAGCAACTTCTATTTTTTCGTTCCTTTTCCTGTCTTCTTATTTGCTTCGGATCGGGAAATAGAAAAGTTGGGTGAATCAAAAACCCAAGGGAGGTTCATGGCCAAGGGTAAAGATGTTCGAGTAAGGGTTCTTTTGGAATGTACCTGTTGTGCTCGAAACGGTGTTAATAAGGAATCAACGGGTATTTCCAGATATATTACTCAAAAGAATCGACACAATACACCTAGTCGATTGGAATTGAGAAAATTCTGTCCCTATTGTTTCAAACATACAATTCATGGGGAGATAAAGAAATAAATATGGATCGAATCGAGTGCTTGGGTATCACCCTTTCAAGGAACATGAAATAATATAGATATATATCTATATTATTTCATATATTTAAATAGAAACAACTAAATAAATATAGACAAACCAAATCCTATGTAATTGATTCTAGAATCTAGAAATCTTTTTTTTTTGTTTTGATTTGATTGAAATAGTATTTTAGGGATAAGGAATAAACAAATTATGGATAAATCCAAGCGACTCTTTCTTAAATCCAAGCGATCTTTTCGTAGGCGTTTGCCCCCGATCCAATCGGGGGATCGAATTGATTATAGAAACATGAGTTTAATTAGTCGATTTATTAGTGAACAAGGAAAAATATTATCTAGACGGGTGAATAGATTAACCTTAAAAGAACAACGATTAATTACTATTGCTATAAAACAAGCTCGTATTTTATCTTTGTTACCTTTTCTTAATAACGAGAAACAATTTGAAAGAAGAGAGTCAACCGCTCGAACTACAGGTCTTAGGAACCGAAAAAAATAGGCTTTCTTTTCAATTGAATCAAAATTCTAATCCGAACTCAAACACAGATGGATGTTTTGCTCAAAAAATCCGAGAATCGGTCGTGTCGTAAGAAAAAAAAGAATCGGGGAAAAAGAAGAATTTTTTTTATCGAACGTGTTTGCTCATTTTGGCGACTTTATCATATTATCAGATTTTTTTCATACTAATTTCTACTCTACCTTCCCGGAGTTAATTCTCCAGAGAATTCCATTTAAAAAAGTTTGTCGGATTCCTCCCAATCCCCTTATTTTATGATTTCATTGGAAATCATATAAAGACAATTCCTATTTGATATAGCTATTTGTGCAAGTATTTTACGATTAAGAAGCAACTGCTCCTTATACAGATTGTGTATTAATATACTATACATATAGGATACCCCCGTCCCGCGAATTACTGCATTTATTCGAGTGATCCACAAACGACGAAAATCCCTTTTTTTTCTATCTCTATCACGATGCGCCGAAACCAAAGCTCTTATTTTCTGTTGAATAATTGTTCGAGTAAGTCTTGAATGAGCCCCGCGAAAGCTTGATGCAAATAAACGCATTTTTGTTCTACGTCTCCGAGCTATATATCCTCGTCTAATTCTGGTCATTGAGTAAATGAAACTTTGATGAATAACTAATTGATTTCCTTTCTTTCAGTTATTTTTTTCCCTTTTCCTAGTCTATTAATAACAAAACGGATTCTTCCAATTTATAAAATCAAAATTCCAATGGCTTTTGCTACTATAACCTTCCCTACCACGCTTTTTCCTTTTTTCTAGGGATTGGAAAAAAAATATATATAAATAGATAAAGAAATTGTGGGTTCCATCGTCTCTATGGTGACTTCTTAAACGGTGAGGTCTTCTCTATACACCGGAGCCTCTTCTTTCATTTAATTAATGCTATTGGTAACTTGTACAGTTACCGCCCTTTGGCTCTACCCATGAATTTTCCAGTAATAGGTCTTTCATAACGAGATATACCCTATACAGTAACGGTATTTAATTACGAGGATTGCTTGGGTAGCTGACCCTGCGAGTCCGTTCTTATAAGAGCGGAAACATAAGATTTCTGCTTTTAAAATAGGATTTCCCCCCGCTTAATGAATAACTATTTGTTACCAATGGGGAATTCTTTCTCATCTTAAGTTGCAAATTGAGGTGATTAAATTTGCACCAATTGAAACCATAAATTTCATACACAATAGAAAGATATGATAGATCTATCTTTTTTAGATAGTGAACGGAGTTCTTCCATTCTATCCGATTCACCGGTACTGATCATTGATACTGGCAAAATTGTTTTCTTTCTTTTGTTTTGTCTCAGCCCATTATTTAAACGAGTCGCACATACACCCTCGTACATGTTCCTCGACGCTGAGGGCATCCCCCAAGAGCGGGGGATTTCGTGACGCTTCTGATTGGCTGTCTTGGGTTTCTAATAAGTTGTTTAATAGTTGGCATGCTGAATTATCCATTATGGGTTGGTTTAGATCGACCCTAACCGGATGATTATGAATTTCTTCTATTTAGTATATTAATAGAATATTAAACCCTTAAGAAGTACGAAGATAAAATCTTAAATCGTGTATTTGCGCGAAATCGCTACTATTTTTTATCCAACCGCTACAAAATCAACAATTCCATGAGCTTGGGCTTCTGTTGCTGACATAAAAGTATCTCTTTCCATGTCTTCGGATACAGCCCATAAGGGCTTGCCTGTTCTTTGTACATAAACCCTTGTAAGGATTTCGCGCAGTTTCAGTAGTTCTTCCGCTTCCAGGATAAGTTCTGACGTTTGTGCCTCATAAAAACCGGCAGCTGGTTGATGGATCATTACCCTGATGATATAATATAACACAATTAAAGGTTCCTGTATCTCGGCACGATGAGGCAAGGCGTAGAGATAAAGAATAAGAAAAAGATAGAATCGAACAACCGTACGGGCATTTTTTCGCATTGCATACGGCTCTACAATGGAATTCTTTTTACCTTTCTTCGAAGAAAGAGAATTCAATGTGGGGTCTATTATACCCAGATCGGTAAATGATCCAATTACCACCCTTCTTTTTTTCGGAGGACTAAAAAAATACTATGATGGTCCCGTTGCTTTATATATTTATTTCGTCTGTGATTCAGCAATCCCAAAGTTTTTTTGTTTTTTTTTCAAATAAAAGAATAAAGAAAAAATAATCTTCTTTTTTTTTATTTTCGTACTCTTTCATAACATAAATATTATTAATAACTTGACAGTGTGAAAAAAGTTTGTGACGCTTAAATTAACCTACGATAGGTAAGATAAAATCGGGAATACCCTTCCTTTATCTCATACTACTCTTTCGATACATAATCGAATATTTTGAAAAAAAAAATTGCATATCGAATTCGAAGTGCCATGCTAATATTACTTAATATTAATAATTCATATGGCGAAGGCATAGTCTTCCTTTTTCTCTCAAATAAAAAACTCATTGGCGCCAAGCGTGAGGGAATGCTAGACGTTTGGTAATTTCTCCTCCGACCAGGATAAAAGACCCCATTGAGGCGGCTAATCCCATGCATATTGTCTGTACATCTGGTCGCAAAAATTGCATAGTATCATAAATAGCTATTCCAGGTATTACCCATCCGCCGGGAGAGTTTATAAACAAATACAGATCCTTGGTATCACTCTCTGCACTGAGATATAGCATAAGACCAATAAGTTGATTCGAAATCTCGCCATCAACCACTTGGCCTAAAAAAAGTAATCTTTCTCGATAAAGTCGGTTGATTAGGATAAAATTGTATCCCTTAGGAGCCGTACGGGCACCTTTAGATGCATACGGTTCAGGTTCAACAAAACTTGCGAAAAAAAAATCAATGTGTAGATTCTAGCCCTCCTTCTTTTTTTATAGCGGACTCTTTCTAACGAAGGGGCTTCTCTTTCATTTTTTTCATTTTTCAAGAACGACGAGTTTGGCCGGTTTTCGTTTTTCCTATAATATTAGAATAAAAAAAATTCACTAAACTTATCGAACTAACTTTCATTGATGTATTTTTTCATCGAGACCCAATCCAAAAATTACGATGTCATTTTTTTGTTCCTGAATGGGCTTCTTCAATTTTTTTAGGTTTATGCTCTACTCCGGGTAAGGATCCGCCCGATTTTGATTTGCACATATAGGACAAATGAACCCAATACCACGTCTTTTTTTTTGCTATTTCTTCCCCTTTTTTCAATTTTTCTCAACTTTTCAATTCATTTCTTTTATTTTATTTTTACGCCTTCCACCAAATATTCGACGTATCCATCCTATTTATTTTCGCTTGATTAACTGTTTGAGATCACTGCTATTTAGAATTTATTTATAAATAGAATCATTTATTTCTAAATAAAATTGTTTATGATATCTTATGGTATAAGTACTAATACCATAAGATATATTACTAATTGGGGTTTTCTAAACGGAGCCTGGATACCTCATTTTATTGGTCCAGTCAAGTCGACCATAAATTTTTTTAATTGCTAATATTAATCTGGATACCTCTTTACAAAATGGATCTAATTGCATTTGATCGCACTTCACGCTACAAATTTTTGATGATTCAATCACTTTTTTGGCGAAAGAGAGGATATCTCGATCGGGGGAGAGAATGGGGAAATCCCATATGACCCAATATATCTGACAGGGTGCACTATATGTCAACCCAAGTTGGATTTTCCTCTCCGGGAGTTCGAAAAGGAACTTTTGGAACACCAATAGGCATAAACTGAAAGAAAAAATAATTAAGTACTCTATTTCACTTTGATGTGGAAACGTAATAATGGGCTTATTTTTTTAATAATATTCGCTTTATCATCATATTTTCTACATATATTGAATAAGTTCAGAAAATAAAGGAAAATTCTTACGAATAGGTACTTTGAATGATAACTAAATATGGGTGCATTCATGCATAGAAAGGGGAATCAACCCCCCTTGCATTTGGTACTTATCGAGTATATAATAGATCTGCGAATGATGACTAAATATGGGTGCATTCGCCCATAGAAAAGGGAATCAACCCCCATTTCGTATTGGTACTTATCGAGTATAGAATAGATCTGCTTCTCCTTTTTCCTTGTTCCATTTTTACTAAAAGAATAGAACAAATAGTAATCCTTTTTCTGAGATAATCCACTGCAGGTCCATAGCATAGTTTTTTCAATGCAAGAAAGTTACATAGTATTTATTTTTTGTTAATAAGGAGGTATTACCATGGGTTTGCCTTGGTATCGTGTTCATACTGTCGTATTAAATGATCCCGGTCGGTTGATTTCTGTCCATATAATGCATACAGCTCTGGTTGCTGGTTGGGCCGGTTCAATGGCTCTATTTGAATTAACAGTTTTTGATCCCTACGACTCTGTTCTTAATCCAATGTGGAGACAAGGTATGTTCGTTATACCCTTCATGACTCGTTTAGGAATAACCAATTCTTGGCTCGGTTGGAGTATTACAGAAGGGGAAATAACGAATCCGGGTATTTGGAGTTACGAAGGTGTAGCCGGGGCACATATTGTGTTTTCTGGCTTGTGCTTCTTGGCAGCTATCTGGCATTGGGTGTATTGGGACCTAGAACTATTTGATGATAAACGTACAGGAAAACCTTCTTTGGATTTGCCTAAGATCTTTGGAATTCATTTATTTCTCTCAGGAGTGGCTTGCTTTGGCTTTGGCGCATTTCATGTAACAGGATTGTATGGTCCTGGAATATGGGTGTCCGACCCATATGGACTAACTGGAAAGGTACAATCTGTAAATCCCGCGTGGGGTCTGGAAGGTTTTGATCCCTTTGTTCCAGGAGGAATAGCCTCTCATCATATTGCAGCAGGGACATTGGGCATATTAGCAGGCTTATTCCATCTTAGTGTTCGCCCGCCCGAAAATCTATATAAAGGATTGCGTATGGGCAATATTGAAACCGTTCTTTCCAGCAGTATCGCTACTGTCTTTTTTGCAGCTTTTGTTGTTGCTGGAACTATGTGGTATGGTTCAGCAACTAATCCCATCGAATTATTTGGTCCCACCCGTTATCAATGGGATCAGGGATACTTTCAGCAAGAAATATATCGAAGAGTTAGTGTTGGCCTAGCAGAAAATCAAAGTTTATCAGAAGCTTGGTCTAAAATTCCTGAAAAATTAGCTTTTTATGATTACATCGGAAATAATCCGGCGAAAGGGGGATTATTCAGAGCGGGTTCAATGGATAGGGGAGATGGAATAGCTGTAGGGTGGTTAGGACACCCTATCTTTAGAGATAAAGAAGGGCGTGAACTTTTTGTACGTCGCATGCCTACTTTTTTTGAAACATTTCCAGTTGTTTTGGTAGACGGAGATGGAATTGTTAGAGCTGATGTTCCTTTTAGAAGGGCAGAATCGAAATATAGTGTCGAACAAGTAGGTGTAACTCTTGAGTTCTATGGTGGCGTACTGAATGGAGTGAGTTATAGTGATCCTGCGACTGTGAAAAAATATGCTAGACGCGCCCAATTGGGTGAAATTTTTGAATTAGATCGCGCTACTTTGAAATCAGATGGTGTTTTTCGTAGCAGTCCAAGAGGTTGGTTTACTTTTGCACATGCTTCCTTTGCTCTGCTCTTCTTCTTCGGGCACATTTGGCATGGTGCTAGAACCTTGTTCAGAGATGTTTTTGCTGGTATTGACCCAGATTTGGATGCTCAAGTAGAATTCGGCGCATTCGAAAAACTTGGAGATCCAACTACAAGAAGATAAGTATAGTCTGATGCAGCATTACTCTGTTATTTTTCGCTTCTCGCTTCTATTTTCTCTTTGTGATTTTACATAAGGTGCTGGAGAAATCTGGCTTTAAATTGCCGCCCTTTCGCCGTTTCTTTGATTCTTCTTTTTTCTTTAATCCGGGAGATGATCCCCAATAAACAGGTATGGAAGCTATAATTGTAAACCGCGATCAAATTTATATTTATGGAAGCATTGGTTTATACATTCCTCTTAGTCTCGACTCTAGGGATCATTTTTTTCGCTATCTTTTTTCGCGAACCACCTAAAGTTCCAACTAAAAAAATGAAATGATTTTTTATTATCTCAATTAAAGTAACGAGCCTCCAAATATTGGGAGGCTCATTACTTCAACTAGTCCCCGTGTTCCTCGAATGGATCTCTTAGTTGTTGAGAGGGTTGCCCAAAAGCAGTATATAAGGCGTACCCAGTAAAACTTACAAGTAATCCAGATATAGAGATGGCGACTAGGGTTGCTGTTTCCATTATTATATAATTTCAAGACCACAATGGATCTATGATAAGATCGTTTATTTACAACGGAATGGTATACAAAGTCAACAGATCTCAATGAATAAAAAATAGGATTTATGGCTGAAAAAAATGTTGAGGGTAGTTCTAGATCTGCTCCAAAGCGAACGGGTATAGGATCTTTATTGAAACCATTGAATTCGGAATATGGTAAAGTAGCTCCTGGATGGGGAACTACTCCTTTGATGGGTGTCACAATAGTTCTGTTTGCGGTATTCCTATCTATTATTTTGGAGATTTATAATTCTTCCGTTTTACTGGACGGAATTTCACTGAATTAGATTCATAAGAACCACAAAATACTAGCTTTTAAATACAAATACCAAAGCATTTAGGTCTCGGCTTTTTATTTTAGCTTATTTTTTTTTGGTAGTTCGACCGCAATTTTTTTTTTGTTTCTGTATTTC